AACAAAAGGCCTTGGACACGTAGTGGATCTTGAAGTACTATTTCTGCATCTCCCTGACCAAATCCACCCACATTAGGATTACTTGTTAATGGTTGATCAAGTTTGATAGATTCGCCCTCTGAAACACGAAGTTCTGGTCCTGGAGGGATAATATCAACCGCTTGGCGTCCATCCAATGCATCCGTTATGGTTATTTCGTACCCCCCTTTTTCTTTTCGTATGATTTTGCTTACTATACCCGCTGCTGTAGCATTATAAACCGTATTGTTACTTTTTGTCCCGTCGGGATAAATCTGGCCCCTTCCCCTGTTACCACCTACGTATATTGGGTATTTTAAGAAGTGAACATCTTTATTAGTCGCGGGATCCGGGGAAAGAATAGGAAAAGCGATTTCACTATATTTCTTACCAGGAACAGGCCCTATCACAAGAATATTTTTTTTAGTGGGGCCGTAATTCTGAAAAGATAGATTGCCTATCTTTTCTTTCATCTCGGGAGAAATACGACTGGGGGGGGCTAATTCAAACCCTTCCGGTAAAATAAGAACGGCCCCTACATTCAACCCCCCCTTTTTACCATTAGCAAGAACTTGTTTCAGTTGCATATCATAAGGAATTCTAACAACTGCTTCAAACACAGTATCAGGAAGTACCGCTTGCGGAACCTCAATATCCACAGGTTTATTAGCTAAATGGCAATTGGCGCATACAATACGACCAGTGGCTTCTCGTGGATTTTCAAAACCCTGCTGCGCAAAAATGGGATATGCATTTGAAATGGAGGCCCGAGTTATTATATATATCATGAGTGATACGGAAATGAATCGAGTAATCTCTTCCTTTATCGAAGAAAAAGTATTTCTAATTTGCATGGTCCAATCGTTGATCCCGAAAATTTCTACAATAAAATTGGGTAGGTCGCTAGTATAGTTCCCTATCCACGATTTTGCTATTTACTGAAATAATTTTACTGGAATATAGGAGGAATCCTCTGAATGGGTAGAAAGAGTAAGGTAAGTACGACCTGGAATGCTTTGCTTAGGTACAAAGTAAGAAACATTCTAATTGACTCGTTTTTCAGTCATTCATTGAATGATAAATCACTACAAGTGACGGAGATACACGATTTAAATAAAGGAAAATCCAATATTTGAAAATTGTATCTAGAATGACTGGAAAAGTGGAAACAAGACCAGATATAATTTGATCATTATGAAAAAATCCAAAATCGTTATAGACATAGCCAATCATTAGTTCCCAACCGTGGGGCGAATGGAATCCGATACATAAATCAGTTACTAAAAGAATGGAAAAGGCTTTTATTGTGTCGCTTAAATTATATAGGAATTCTTGAACCCAAGAATTAAGAAAAACAAGTTCTTCATTACCCAGAATAGAATAAGCACTTAGAATAACGAAACAGATTAGATTTGTCGAGAAGTGCAAAATTGTATGGATATGATCCTCATCGTGTATCTTGATCAATTGGATTGTTTCTTTGTGGAGCCCCATACGAAACTTTTGTAGATGTCTTTCCGGGAATTCCTTTACCATTTCATCCAAGAGAAATAGCTCCTCTAATTCTATGAATTTTTCTAGAATACTCTTTTCTTGAATATCGTTCAAAAAGGTTTCGGATTGCCTAGTATTCCACCAATTAGTAACCCAAGATTCTAGACTTTTATTAAATGAGAGAGTGATCCACCGGGGCAAAAAGACTACAAATACTATAAATGAAAGATATCGAAGGGGAATAGATGCGCTCTTTTTTGTCATTTTTTCATCTGTGAATTGTCACCTCATTCGTTGACTCTATGCGATCTAATATTTCTATCAAGCATAAGTTCTATTATAAGGTATCCCACCTAGTAATTATTAATTTATTAATCGAGCCCCCATTTTTTAGTTGTGATTCAGAGGTTAGTCCTTTAATCTAGTGTAGAAAAAATACAGAAATAGAAGAAGAATCCACTTCAGGTTCGAATTCAAATGAAGAAATAATAAAAAAATAGATTGTTTCCAGATATCTTAATTGATTAAATATTCGAAGTAATTACTCCCCTTTGATGAATGCCCGAAAGATTCAAATAAAGATTCCAATAATGAATATTTTTCGGATTTCGAAATGAAAGAACTTCCTGTTTATTAAAAAAGAAAATATCAAATATTTCGAAAAAAAAAATTGACAGACAAAAACAAAAAAGGTTTCGTTTTATATTATGGCTTATGGCCGCCACGTACACGTTTGCCTTGCTTTGGCCCCACGAGGCGTTCTGAAGAAACTTTAATTAAGTAAGTTGTGCTTATAGAAAAAAAAGGATTCTTAGGGGTTTTCCTCTTGCTGAGAAAGCATTTATTTTGCAGTTTCTTTTTTCAAAATACTTCAATTGGTACACGCAAGAAATAGGCCAATTCCGCAGCCTTTTGCTCAATTTCCCGTGGAGTCAAATTCTCATCAGTACGAGTCAAGGGAACGTCTCCCAGGCCTCTTATTTCCATATAAAGGACACGACGAGCATAAATACCCTCTTTTACTTCTATTCTGATGGACTGAATATCTTTCATAAGGAATCGTAAAAAGATGCGGCGATTTTTTCCAGGAAATCCCCAACGAAAAATGCGCACTATTCCTTCTTTTCTATCAAATCGATCATAACCGCTACCTACATTCCATGTAATTGTGCACCACAAATAGGAACTAATAAAGAGACCCGCGATCCCATAGAAAGACATTACGATCCCTTGTGGGAAAAAAAGGATTTGTTGAGACGGAAAGAAGGATATCAAATTCTTATCAAGATAACTAGAAATTCCAACCAAAAAGAATCCTAATGAACCTAAAAAAAGGATAAACGCCCAGCAGAAATTACTTGTTTTGCGAGATCCTGCTATAAATTCTATCCATATATATTCTGATCGCCAACTCATACATAGTAGATCCAGTTGCATTTTATGGAATAACAAAAAAAAGTTTCACTTTACTTTTTTTTCCGAAGTAACTCTCATCAACTAGTACTATTCTGATGTGAACTTTTAGTAGTAATTAATCGAATTGGTTAGATATAATAAAATAAAAGCATCCCCTTCATATGATTCCCTATCAATAGCTACATACATATGGATAGATTGACTTTAATTTCAGACATGAGTTTTGATCCCAGCCTTTTTTTTTTAATTGCTAGAATTCGTCTGTCCATATATCATGTTTACGCATGTATAAGATCTTTTTCATTTATGTTCGGAGAAAGCCACCTGTTATTCTTATACAATATTCTACTAAATGGATATCCTTGTTCGCTAAGTCTTGAAAAAAAAAACTAGATGAGATTTGACCACATCAGATTTAAAAAATCTTTTTTTTTTGAACATGAAGAGATAAAGAGGCCATTGCAATTGCCGGAAATACTAGGCCCACTAAAGGCACAAAAAAGGAGGGTAAGTTGTTGAGAATTGTCATAGAATGGGGTACCTCGATTTAATATTTGTACCTGTTATTGTTATAAGGATATCTTATAATAATTATAATTCATATTATAATTCGTATATTAGTATACTAAGTATATCGAAGTGAGTATATATAATAAGTGCAAGCAATGTCGAACTAAATAAACGAACTTATTCATCTTTCTACATGAAATAGATGCATGTATGATAATCCACTTTCTTTATTATTCTTACTTCTTTTATTTTTATTCTTATATTGTTCTTATCTTCTTCTTCTAATTTCTTTTTTAATAAAAAAAGAGTCTCTTAAAAATTTCAAAATCCCCGAAAGATTCGTTAGAATCCGACCCAAGAGCAGGAATTCTTATAAAAAGGGGACTTCTTGGGAGATATAGAAAGATGCAAGATTCTATATTTTCTATATTTGAAATATATACATATAGAAGAGGCGAACAGAACACGAAATTCGTTTTATTTGCCTTGCCTCCTAATTCGAAGGAAGAATTCGCTTTGTTGTTTTTTTACCGATATTGCTGATTAGTAATATCGGTAAAAAAACAACAATTATCCGCATGATTCTTTCTACAATTAAACCTTATGTCACCAAATAAAAATTCATTTTTTCGGTTTTTTATTTTGATTCTGATAAACTAACTAACTAGTTGTTCGCCACAAAAAAAAAGTTGAACTCGAGACTCTACTTGATTGAATTTTTATTGAAAGGAAAAAAGGCGTGTAGCTGAAATAGCTCACTCAGAACACCTTTTAAAGGGTTACGTGGTACGATTGGATCGAATAAGCCCTTATGGAATAAATATTCAGCCGCTTGTGAACCTTCAGGTACTGTCTTATTCAATGTTTGTTCAATTACTCTTTTACCCGCAAATGCAATATAGGCATTAGGTTCGGCAATAATGATATCCCCCAACATACCAAAACTAGCTGTTACTCCACCAGTAGTAGGAGATGTAAGAATTGATACATAGAATAACTTTTTATTTGATTGATAATCATATAAAGCAGAAGATATTTTAGCCATTTGCATCAAGCTCAAACTTCCTTCTTGCATGCGTGCCCCTCCGGAAGCACACACTAGAATAAGAGGTAAAAGTTTATTGGTAGCATACTCGATCAAACGGGTGATTTTCTCGCCTACTACGGATCCCATACTACCCCCCATAAACTGAAAATCCATAACCCCAATTGCGACGGGAATCCCGTTTAGTTGACCTGTACCTGTTTGAACAGCCTCTGTTAATCCTGTTTTTTTTTGATAAGAATCAATACGATCTTTATAAGGTTCCTCTTCTGAATGAAATTCAATGGGATCCAGAGAAACCATGCCGTCATCCATCGGATCCCAAGTACCTGGATCAACCGAAAGTTCGATTCTATCTGAACTACTTATTTTCAAATAATATCCGCATTGTTCACAAATATTCATTTTTGACTTCAAAAATTTCTTATAATTTAATCCATAACAATTTTCACATTGAACCCACAAATGCCTGTATTTTTGAGTTACATCAAGATTATTCGAACTTTTTCTTATAGTT